TTACCAGAATTTCTAATCCATATGGGCATCCTAATATTCTTGCAGAATTTATAGCCGGCCAATTAAAAAATCGCGTTTCTTTTCGAAAAGCAATGAAAAAAGCTATTGAATTAACTGAGCAGGCGAATACAAAAGGAATTCAAGTACAAATTGCAGGACGTATCGACGGAAAAGAAATTGCACGTGTTGAATGGATCAGAGAAGGCAGAGTTCCTTTACAAACAATTGAAGCTAAAATTGATTATTGTTCCTATACAGTTCGAACTATTTATGGGGTCTTAGGAATAAAAATTTGGATATTCGTAGACGAAGAATAAAAAACTTTATTTCTCTTTACATTTTATCCAACGATAAAAAACTAAAACTATTATAGTATAACACTATACAGTAATAAAAAAATTGCAGTCTTCTTTTTTATGTTTAAGAAAAAACCAGCAATTCTATAAGGTTTAATAAAAATTTCCATCAAAACTCCTTTGATATAATTGCTATGCTTAGTGTGTGACTCGTTGATTTAGGATTCGATTAGATTAAGAAAAAAAAAAAAAGAACTTACCTATAAGAGCAACTAATAACTATAGCATTAATAAATAACCTAAGCAACTCATTGCTTCGCATTATCTGGATAAAAAAAAATAAGTCAAGATATGATAGGCTTATCATATCATTGTAGCACCTGAATAAAAAAAAAAAAAGAATTAAAGAAATCTGATTATTAAGTTATGAAGGGTAATTGAAAAGTATGCGGATAAAGGGAAGGATGAAAGAAAGAGAGAAAAAATTGAATATTAATGATATATTATTCCAATTTGGAAAGTCTATGAGGTCGCTGTAAGAAAAGCAATGTAATAAAGCATCAATACAGATTCATTCATAATAATTAGATAAATCTGTTCCGAAAACAAAAAATTAAGAGCCTTGAACCAATAAAAACTGAGAAAATTGACTCAAAAAAAAATTAAAAAAGGAAATTCAAAATTTCATGTAAGAGCTCCATTGTAGAATTCGGGCCTAATGATTAATCAAGAAGCGATGGGAACGACGGAACCCATGAATATAGAGGATTCTAGTGAAAAACAAATCTTAGTAATTCATTGGACAGGATGGCGGAATAAACCAGAAACTTTATTATCTATTCTTAATTTTTATTCTGAGACCTCGTGGGATAAACATCAAACTTAAATAGATAGTGAAAGCGTAAATATTCGCCGGCGAAAAATTTGTGTGTTTTTTTTTCAATAAAAAAAAAGTAATAAAATACGAAAAAAAAAAATGAAAAAGATAAAAGAAAATAAGGATTTGTTAGAATATTCTAACTCTAACAAAAACGACATTAGAGGTAATGATATTACGTTATTTAAAAATAAATAGAATTCATCTTGGATTCCATTTCGAAAAAGACATACACAAATTTAGAAGAGATCAGATGAAAGAAAAAAAAATACCATGATTAATAGGATTAATAATTAACTACATCTATATCTTAATACAAGCTTTTTTAGTCCTTTTATTCGCGAGGAGCTGGATGAGAAGAAACTCTCAAGTTCAGTTCTGTAGTAGAGATGGAATTTCTAATTTAGAAAAAACCCATCAACTATAACCCAAAAAGAACCAGATTTCGTAAACAACATCGAGGAAGACTAAAAGGAATATCTTCTCGTGGGAATCGTATTTGTTTTGGCAGATATGCTCTTCAAACACTTGAACCCGCTTGGATCACATCTAGACAAATAGAAGCAGGGCGGCGAGCAATGACACGAAATGTACGACGTGGTGGAAAAATTTGGGTACGTATATTTCCAGACAAACCTGTTACAGTAAGACCTGCGGAAACGCGTATGGGTTCTGGTAAAGGATCTCCCGAGTATTGGGTAGCTGTCGTTAAACCAGGTAAAATCCTTTATGAACTGGGTGGTGTACCCGAAAATATAGCCAGAAAAGCTATTTCAATAGCGGCATCAAAAATGCCTATAAAAACCCAATTCATTATTTCTGAATAGGAATATAGAATGAAAAAGCTAAATAACATTTAAGGATAAAAAGATTCTAAGTTTTCTTTTTTTGACAAACAATATTTTTTTACTTCGTCCTTTGCTTTGCATTAAAAGAAGAGATACAAAAAAATGATATGATTCAACCACAAACCTATTTGAATGTAGCAGACAACAGCGGGGCTCGAGAATTGATGTGTATTCGAATAATAGGAGCTAGTAATCGCCGATATGCTCATATTGGTGACGTTATTGTTGCTGTAATCAAGGAAGCAATACCCAATACTCCTCTAGAAAGATCAGAAGTGATCAGAGCTGTAATTGTACGTACTTGTAAAGAACTCAAACGTAACAATGGGACGATAATACGATATGATGACAATGCCGCAGTTGTCATTGATCAAGAAGGAAATCCAAAAGGAACTCGAGTTTTTGGGGCGATCCCACGGGAATTGAGACAATTAAACTTTACTAAAATAGTTTCATTAGCTCCTGAGGTATTATAAGACCTAAATATCGATAGTTAGTATAGGATTAAAAAAATGGTATTGAAATAAAATTAATTACTAGATTGTGTATCACGCATATACCCTTTACCCTTAAAATAATAAAATATTAAAAATTTAATTCATATATTAATATATAATTCGCCTATATCTATATATAAATAAAAGAAAAAGAACATGTTGATTATATCAAAATTATAGAACAATAAGGAATTTTAACTTATCATGGGGAAAGACACTATTGCTGATATAATAACCTCTATACGAAACGCTGACATGAATAGAAAAGAAACGGTTCGGATAGGATCGACTAACATCACCGAAAGTATTGTTAAAATACTTTTACGAGAGGGTTTTATCGAAAACGTAAGGAAACATCGCGAAAACAACCAATATTTTTTGATTTTAACCCTAAGACATAGACGAAATAAGAAAGAATCCTATAAAACTCTTTTAAATTTAAAGAGAATAAGTCGACCGGGTCTACGAATCTATTCTAACTTTCAACGAATTCCACGAATTTTAGGCGGAATAGGAATTGTAATCCTGTCGACTTCTCAAGGTATAATGACAGACCGAGAAGCTCGATTAAAACGAATCGGCGGAGAAATTTTGTGTTATATATGGTAATCCTTCTAATATCAAAATTGGATATCCGGAACTTACCATTTGTGAAAAAAAGGGGGGGTTGTGTAATACCATCCCTGCTTAGAATGTTTCAGAAATAAAAAAAATGAATTAATGAAAATTTTCTTTCTGAATCACTTCCGAACGACACGGTTCGATTTTGTTTAAAGACTCAAGATTTTTTTGATTTTAGGTCATGCTTCTGAAAAGATTCGACATATTTTTCTATAGGTATACCTATAGGAAAAATATGTCGAATCTTTTGTAAGTTCTTAGGTATCTTAGGTATAAGTTAATCAGGGGACAGCCACTTTCTCGACTCTATAACAAGGATTCAAATGAGTAAGTGGTTTTTTCAATTTCAACATTCCTTTCACGAAGATACAATTCAAGATTCAAAAATATCAAGAAACCTTTTTTTCGTCCAACAATAAGTATATTCAGAGAATTAAGGAATAACAACTATGAAAATAAGGGCTTCCGTTCGTAAAATTTGTGAAAAGTGTCGACTAATCCGTAGGAGGGGACGAATTATAGTAATTTGTTCCAACCCGAGGCATAAACAAAGACAAGGATAATATTACTAAAGGAAATAAAGTAAAGGAAAAGGCACTTCCAAGGAGCTGGCAAAAAAAAGGTCCGTTTTGACATGAAATGGATATATCCATATATTATTGTGAAATGAAAAAATATGGCAAAACCTATATTAAGACTTGGTTCACGTAAAAATACACGTAGTGGTTCACGTAAAAATGTACGTAGAACACCAAAGGGAGTTATTCATGTTCAAGCAAGTTTCAACAATACCATTGTCACGGTTACAGATGTACGGGGTCGGGTGATTTCTTGGTCCTCTGCAGGTACTTGTGGATTCAGGGGTACAAGAAGAGGAACACCTTTTGCTGCTCAAACCGCAGCGGGAAATGCTATTCGAGCAGTAGTGGATCAAGGTATGCAACGAGCTGAAGTAAGAATAAAAGGCCCTGGACTGGGAAGAGATGCAGCATTACGAGCTATTCGTAGAAGCGGTATACTTTTAAGTTTCGTACGAGATGTAACCCCTATGCCACATAATGGTTGTAGACCCCCTAAAAAAAGACGTGTATAGAAATAAATGAAATTTTAAATTAAAGGCTGAAAGGGTTTCAAGAGAAATAAACGATTCAATGATCTGATCAAATAAAATTACTATGGTTCGAGAGAAAGTCAAAGTATCTACTCGGACGCTGCAGTGGAAGTGTGTTGAATCAAGAAGAGACAGTAAGCGTCTTTATTATGGACGCTTTATTCTGTCTCCACTTATGAAAGGTCAAGCCGACACAATAGGCATTGCGGTGCGAAGAGCTTTACTTGGCGAAATAGAAGGAACATGTATTACACGTGCAAAATCTGAGAACATACCACATGAATATTCTAACATAGTAGGTATTAAAGAATCGGTACATGAAATTTTAATGAATTTGAACGAGATTGTATTAAGAAGTAATCTCTATGGAACGCGCAACGCGCTTATTTGTGTACAGGGTCCCGGATATATAACTGCTCGAGACATAATTTTACCGCCCTCTGTGGAAATCATTGATAATACACAGCATATAGCTACCTTAACGGAACCAATAGATTTGTGTATTGGATTAAAAATCGAGAGGAATCGCGGATATAGTCTAAAAATTTCAAATAACTTTGAAGATCGAAGTTATCCTATAGATGCTGTATTCATGCCTGTTCAAAACGCGAATCATAGTATTCATTCTTATGGGAATGGGAATGAAAAACAAGAGATTCTTTTTCTAGAAATATGGACAAATGGAAGTTTAACTCCTAAAGAAGCACTTCATGAAGCCTCCCGGAATTTGATTAATTTATTTATTCCTTT